TGGTCTCTCTGGATCCCATTGAATTTCATTCGGAGGAGGAGCCTTATAAAGATCGTATTGATTCTTATCAAAGAAAGACAGGATTAACTGAGGCTGTTCAAACAGGCATAGGCCAACTAAACGGTATTCCCGTCGCAATCGGGGTTATGGATTTTCAGTTTATGGGGGGTAGTATGGGATCGGTAGTTGGGGAGAAAATCACCCGTTTGATTGAGTACGCTACTAATCAATTTCTACCTCTTATTATAGTTTGTGCTTCCGGGGGGGCACGCATGCAAGAAGGAAGTTTGAGCTTGATGCAAATGGCTAAAATATCTTCTGCTTTATATGATTATCAATCAAATAAAAAGTTATTCTATATATCAATCCTTACATCTCCTACTACTGGTGGGGTGACAGCTAGTTTTGGTATGTTGGGGGATATCATTATTGCTGAACCCAATGCCTACATTGCATTTGCGGGTAAAAGAGTCATTGAACAAACATTGAATAAAACAGTACCTGAAGGTTCACAAGCAGCAGAATATTTATTCCAAAAGGGCTTATTCGATCTAATCATACCACGTAATCCTTTAAAAAGCGTTCTGAGTGAGTTATTTCAGCTCCACGCTTTCTTTCCTTTGAATCAAAATTCAATCAAGTAGAACACTAAGTTCTATTATTTTATTTGTATTGAACAAGTAGTTAGTTTATCGGAATCCAAGTCAAAATCAGACGAATGGAATTTTCTTTGTTGACATAAGATCGAATTCTCGAATTGTAGAAAGAAAAGTTGCAGATCACTCTTTTTTTTTATCTATATTCCTGCTTACTAATTAAGAAGCCTCTATCAACAAGCAACAAGATAAAAAAAAAAAAAGAGTGAATTCTTCTTTTCGTGAAATTAGGTAAATAAAACGAATTTCCTCTTCCGGTCTTACGTATGTATATAGAATTCAAATCAAATATAGAAAATAAAATATAGATTTTTCTATCTCCCGAGAATCCCATTTTCACTAAGAATCCCTGTTGGATCGGATTCTAACAAATCTTTCAATAATTTATAAGAAATTTTTTCTTTCTTAAATTAGAAGAGAAGAACAAAAGACGAAGAAAAGGATAATAAGAAAGGCTATTCTCATATATATTTTTCATGAAGAAAGATGAAGAAGTCCATTATAGACTCACTTAGATATTAGATAGATAATTAGATCTATAATTAATTAGAATTGACTAAATACTCATTTCTAATAAATAGAATTATGAATTAATAATAATGTAATAATTACAATTCTGAATTATAATTATTATAAGATATCTTTAGAAATAACAGGTACAAATAGTAAATCGAGGTACCCATTCTATGACAACTTTCAACTTTCCCTCTGTTTTTGTGCCTTTAGTGGGCCTAGTATTTCCGGCAATTGCAATGGCTTCTTTATCTCTTCATGTTCAAAAAAATAAGATTGTTTAGATCCGGTGGTACCAAATCTCATCCATTTTTCTTAGACTTGTATCATAACACAGATATCTATTTAGGGGGATATGATCTAACATGCGGCTTTCGCCAAACATAAAGGAAAAGCTCTTATGCCTGCCGAACCATGATATATGGGTAAATTAATTCTACCTATTTTCAAATAGATCAGGATTGCCGGATGGCTGAAATGTAAAGTCAGTGTATCTGTATGTATGTCGATATCTATACTGGGATCATACGAAGGGTATGTTCTTATTTTAGATCTAACCAATTTGATGAATTACTCCTAAAGGTTCACATCAAACTAGTGCTAGTTGATGAGAGTTACTTCGGAAACAAAAAGAGTAAAGTCAAATTCATTTGGTGTATTCTCTCAATTCCAATAAAATGCAACCGGATCAAGTATGAATTGTCGATCAGAACATATATGGATAGAACCTATAACGGGGTCTCGAAAAACAAGTAATTTCTGCTGGGCCGTTATCCTTTTTTTAGGTTCATTAGGATTCTTATTGGTTGGAACTTCCAGTTATCTTGGTAGAAATTTGATATCTTTATTTCCGTCTCAGCAAATCCTTTTTTTTCCACAAGGGATTGTGATGTCTTTCTATGGGATCTCAGGTCTCTTTATTAGCTCTTATTTGTGGTGCACAATTTCGTGGAATGTAGGTAGTGGTTATGATCGATTTGATAGAAAAGAAGGAATAGTGTGTATTTTTCGTTGGGGATTTCCTGGAAAAAATCGTCGCATTTTCCTCCGATTCCTTATAAAAGATATTCAGTCCGTCAGAATAGAAGTTAAAGAGGGTATTTATGCTCGTCGTGTTCTTTATATGGACATCAGAGGCCAGGGGGCCATTCCTTTGACTCGTACTGATGAGAATTTGACTCCACGGGAAATTGAACAAAAAGCTGCGGAATTGGCCTATTTCTTGCGTGTACCAATTGAAGTATTTTGAGAAATGAGCTGAAGAATGAATGCTTTCTCAGCAGGAGGGAAAAACGCAAAAATCCTTTCTATAACATAACTTAACTGAAGTT